ACTAAAAAATGCTCTATTTTTCCATAGAAATATGTTCGCTCAAGAAAGGCTCCAGAGGATGTTGATCGTAAACGAGAGGCTTGTTTACCGAGAAAAACGAATATGGATTCGCATTCATATACATGAGAATTATATAGAAACAAGAATAATCTTTGATTCTCTTTTGAGAAAAAAAAAGGAATGGATTTCTTTGAACTAACGAGACTATTCGAATTACGATACTCGTGGATAAAAAATCTCAATAAATGCAAAGAGGGAGCATCTTGTATCCAGCAGTTAAGGGTTTGAACCAAGATTTCCAGATGGATAGGGTGGGGTATTAAGATATCTAACACATGATTAAAATGTGATAATTTGTCCTCGAAAAAGGGAAATATTGAATGAATAGATCGTAAATTTTGAGATTTTGCTACTTCTTTTTCTTCCAGGCAAGATACTAATTGCAGGGAGAGTGGAATTTCCATAATGACTGCAAAAGCTTCTGATATGATTTGAGAATCCAAATTCTTACTTTTCCTAACGAATCGATTTTGGTGAAAATCGTTATCCGAAATAATAAAATTAAAAGGGTTCTGTTGATGCATTCGAATAATTAAACGTTTCACAATTAGTGAACTAAATTTATTGTCATAACCTAAATTTGCCATCGATTCGTAAACAGTCGATCCATTTAAACCATGATTATAAGCAAGTACGTAGATAGACTCCTGAAAGAGAAGTGGATATAGGAAGTGTTTTTGTGGAGATCTATCCATTTCTAAATATCCTTGTAATTCCTCCATTTAATTTTAAATTATACTTGAACCAAAGGAATGGGGGATTTCTTGGGTTATCAAATGATACAATACATAGTGCGATACAGTCAAAACAAGGTATATAGTAAGAAAAAAAAAAACAATGGATACCCCGGAGACAAGGAGACCAATCAACAGATACTCTCTTTTTCCATCCCATTTTTTTTTCGTTCGAATTCCACGTTATAGTTCACAAAAGGATGACAAGAAATCATTTATTTTTGCAACCCGATCGCTCTTTTGACTTTGGAAAAAATTAGCTTTTTGTCAGTATACGGTTTCTTCTACACATTCGTCTTTACTCACTCCGTAATAGAGTTAATAATTAGGATTCATAAAAAAGGGAATGCATCATCCACTCGCAGGGGAACCTTTTCCCGCATCAGGTACTAATATATATTTTTAACGTCTAATTAGATCGGGAAATTATTCAAATTCATATTAATTTAATTTTAATAAAAAAAAGCTCGTTGCTTTTTCTTTCCCTATAATTGGAGCCATGGAGCTCTATCCATTTATTCACTTGACCCAAGGGTCAATTTTTTGAGTCCCGTTCCAAGAAAAGAAGCAAAGACAAGATTTTTTGCCCATCCGGTAAGGATGAAGTATTCGAAGTATTCTCTGAGTTCCCCATTGATACGACATGCTATTTTTTCCATTCATTCCCGTTTTGGATCAGTCGTGGTCTTACAAACTCTACCAATGGTATGGACGAATTCGTTGCTTCATCCAAATGTGTAAAAGATCATAGTCGCACTTAAAAGCCGAGTACTCTACCATTGAGTTAGCAACCCGGATAAGATTGTAGATATGATCGGAATAAAAAAGAAATATAATATTAATATTTAATATAATAATAATAATATAATTAATATAATATAATTAATATAATAATATATATATATATATATAAAACTTTTCTTCTTGTATCGCAGTGAATTTGGTGAACTCATCATTTAAATGAAGTAAATAAACAAACTTATGGACCGTGGAGAAATCGATTTATTTCTCCACGATCAAATTATATTTGTTCGATACAACATTGTCAATATGAATTGAATATTGATAAAACAAAAAAATCTCAAATTGATCAAACCATCAAACCTAAATAATTAAGTAAAGTACTTGTGTTGGATTGGCACTACATAGATAAGAAATGAAGTGTAAACGGGGGAATAAGTTAAGGAAGAAGTAGGAAAAAATATTGAATTTTTTGAATATAGATACAGATACAATAAGCGGGATTGCCCCCTTTGTTTGTTAGGGGAGTACATCCACTAACAAAAAGTGCCCTATTGATGGTAATCCCGGCATTTCGTAGATCCAGTAATTTAATCTATTCACTCGAGATTTTTTTCTATCTGTCTTATATCAATTATAAATCAATTCAATATAGATAGGATTTTTTTTTTCGTTCTATAGCAATGGTGAATAGAGCAAGAAAAAAAGGGATCAGTGGAGAAACAATTACATAAAGCCAGATGCTAGGCACCCCTTTTTGATTCCATTAATTGGACTTTGTTTGATTAACTCGAAGTTCTTTAAAGACCTCCGCCTTCTTTGAAATATCGTGAACAGTTCCTGTAGGTTGAGCGCCCCTTTCAAGGAAATATAGAATAGCAGGAACATTTAAATAAGTTTGATTCTTTATCGGATCGTAAAAACCGACTTTACGAAGATCTCTTCCCTCTCTTCGGGATCGAACATCAATTGCAACGATTCGATAGATGACTCATTGGGATAGATGTATATGAAGAATCCCCCCCCCCTAGAAACGTATAGGAGGTTTTCTCCTCATACGGCTCAAGAAAGAATGATTCGAATTTATGTATATAGTGGCAAATGTATCCAAAAAATTTTGAATTAGACTATAACTATAAATTTGAGTCGTTTTTTATTCTTCTCTCCTGAGAAGAAAAATATCATTCGTACTCATAACTCAAGTTAGGTAATTATCAAAGGCCTAGAGGGGAAATCCTTAAACATTTATTGAGCCGTCTCTAACCCATTTTTTTTTATTTGTCTCACCTAGAATCTATTTCCACATTCTAAATTCTAATCTAGTTCGAGTTGTTGAAACAGTTGAAAAATGGCGTTTACTTGTTCCGGTATCCGTTATCCTTGCTTTGAATCATTGGGTTTAGACATTACTTCGGCGATTCTTAATCGTTTCAAAATGGCAGCAACATACCTTTTATTATTTCTTTCTATTGAAAGAATCGTACGAATGATTGATTCCCCTACGATACAATTTTGGTCAAATATTTTTACCAATTCCGAACTATTTGACTTTTTGGTTTGAACCCCTTTCAAATTTGACCCTTTCGATTTCTATATCGAAGATATACTTACGTTACGAAGTTTTTCCAACCTATTGATTGGTACTAACCCTAGACTCTTCCCCTGATAAATGAATCAATACTTTATACTTTATACTCGAGCTCCATCATGTACTATTTACAACCAATAAAATAGGTTTACTAGTGTAACAGAACAAACTATGTCGAGCCAAGAGCATCTTCACAGATATATAAAATGGTGGATTCCTGCATCCACAACCGACCATGTCCTTCAAGTCGCACGTTGCTTTCTACCACATCGTTTCAAACGAAGTTTTACCATAACATTCCTCTAATTTTGAACCGGTATGCCCGGTATGGAATTGATTCAATATGGAATCATGAATAATCATTGGCTTAATTGCTACCCAGCAGTCCACACCTTCCTTATCTTATATATATGCTTATATATATGATATATGCTTATATATATGCTTATATATATATATGGAAATGGAAGGATAGGTATTTTTTTTTTTTTTTTTCTGGAGAAGTCTCAGCAAGGATTTAACATGATCCTATATTATATTATATTATATGAATGAGACTTTATTATATGAATGAGACTTTCATTTTTCTTTCCATACTTTCTATAATTTTTCTTTCCATACTTTCTATAAAAAGTAAATAGATATATTCGATTTCTATTTTTTTTTTATACATTATACACGTGTCATTGACACTCGATTGCGCTTGTAAGAATGTGAATCGATACGATACGTTTGTGAGAAAGTCAATCAATAAGGAGTATATAATTCATAAAACAATGATTCGAAATCTGAAAGAAACAAAAAAAAATGGAATCACATTGTATCCAATATCCCACTGACTTTTATTAGTGGATTAGGGAGGATGGCTAAAAGTACCTCATCTTTTCTATGAGAGAATCAGTCTGGGACGGAAGGATTCGAACCTCCGAATAACGGGACCAAAACCCGGTGCCTTACCGCTTGGCCACGCCCCATTTAGATTTATATTGGACACAAATAAACACTAACATAGGTATTGGCTGTTCGTCAATTTCAGCCTAAATCCAATATCTATAGAATAGGCGTTGCTAAGATTCGTCATGTGTAGAATGTGTAGATGTAGAATCGAAATGAATTCATTGATCATTACATTCATTGATCATTACATATAATTCAATTAAGATATTGTATGAAAGTATGATTCCTTCTATTCTGATTTAAGAATTGAATCAGATTTAAGAATTGAAGGATTTTTGATTGGGGGAGTTCCAAGAAAAAGGAAGATTTTTGGCAAACCTTCTCTTCTTTCTTTATTTTTCCCTTATATCACGATAAAAATGAAATTATCTCTAAAAACGAAATGTTTGGTATGCTTAATATCTTAAGTTTAATCTCTATCTGTCTTAATTCGGCCCTTCATTCGAGTAGCTTTTTATTCGCCAAATTGCCCGAGACTTATGCCTTTTTGAATCCAATCGTAGATGTTATGCCAGTCATACCCGTACTCTTTTTTCTCTTAGCCCTTGTTTGGCAAGCTGCTGTAAGTTTTCGATGAGATCTTTAATACTAAGAAAGATTCACGATTTCTTCGAAAAAAAAAAAAAAATTTCTAACAAAATTTATAAGAACAATTGATAAGATCAGATAAGTCCTACATTATGAACCCCCAATTCAAACATTGAAATTCTTTATGGGGAGCTGCGATGAATCTGAATCACCTCATTTCCACATTTTGACCCTCAAAGACCTTATTATGGTATGGTACCTCACAATATCTAGGTTGGGCATGATAAGCAAATTTTTATAACTAAGAGATGAATCAGAATCTTATTACAAATAAATTCTGAATTCCTAGAAAAAATTTGCTTTTCTCGAAACGGGGTATGTGGTACAAAAAT